AATTCCAATTTTTTATTTAACTTAAGAGCAGAAAAATACTTTTTTTATTGTACAATGAACGATTTTAATTTCAAAAATCATCGTATTTTATATTTTGGTTTATTCACAAAAACTATCTATAAAAATAATTCGATATAATAGCTTCGACCTTGTCAACTGATAATGCGAAAACGAAATCGGGATAAATACCAATACCTATTACAGGTAAAAGGATAGAAATCGAAACAAATAACTCTCGCGGTCCAGAATCAAAAAAATAAGAGTTTGGGGCATTAAAAAGCTTGTATCCATAGAACATCTGGCGTAACATAGATAATGAATAAATAGGAGTTAATATCATTCCAATTGCCATTACAAAAGTAATTAATACTTTTGTCATTAAAAGATATTTTTGGCTAGTAAGTATTCCAAAAAAAACTATCAATTCGGCAACAAAACCGCTCATGCCCGGTAATGCAAGCGAAGCCATTGATAAGATACTGAAAGTCGTGAATATTTTTGGAATTGCGATAGCCATTCCGCCCATTTCGTCGAGATAAACAAGTCGTATTCTATCATAACTCGTTCCGGCCAAGAAAAAAAGCGCAGCGCCAATAAATCCGTGAGAAATTATTTGTAAAATGGCCCCATTGAGCCCTGTATCGCTTATAGAACCAATTCCTATAATTATGAAACCCATATGAGATACAGAGGAATAGGCTATTCGTTTTTTTAAATTACGCTGACCGGGAGATGTTGAAGCTGCATAGATTATTTGAATTGTGCCTACTATCATCAACCAGGGAGAAAATATAGAATGGGCATGGGGTAATAATTCCATATTGATCCGAACCAATCCATACGCTCCCATTTTTAATAAGATTCCGGCTAAAAGCATACAAGTACTATAATGTGCCTCTCCATGGGTGTCTGGTAACCATGTGTGTAAGGGTATGATCGGTGATTTGACAGCAAAAGCAATAAGAAATCCAATATAGAATATTATTTCTAGTGCTACAGGATATGATTGATTAGCTGATGTTTCAAAATTTAATGTCGGTTCATTGGAACCATATAAACCAATACCTAGAACTCCCATTAATAAAAAAACGGAACCTCCGGCAGTGTACAAAATAAATTTTGTAGCTGAATACAAACGTTTCTTTCCCCCCCACATGGATAGAAGTAGATAAACGGGAATTAATTCTAACTCCCACATGATGAAAAAAAGTAAAAGGTCTTGAGAAGAGAATGGTCCTATTTGACCGCTATACATTGCTAACATTAGGAAATGAAATAGTCGGGAATCTCGAGTAACGGGCCAAGCCGCTAAAGTAGCTAAAGTTGTGATAAATCCTGTCAGTAAAATGGGTCCTATAGAAATTCCATCTATTCCCAACCTCCAGTAAAAATCAAAAAAATTGATCCATTTATAATTCTCCGTTAGTTGCATTAACGGATCATCCAATTGGAAACGATAACCGAATGCATAGGTTGTTAGAAGGAGTTCGAGTATACATATACATATAGTATACCACCTTATTACCTTATTTCCTCTATGAGGAAGAAAGAAAATTAAGGAACCCGCGGATATTGGCAAAACTACAATTAGCGTTAACCAAGGAAAATTATTCATGGTAAAAACAAAATAAACTTGGACCAGAAAAACCCGTGCTCGAAATAAATATATTTTGAGCGCGGGTTTTTGTCGGTAAGGGTAAAAAAATCAAATGTATTCGAGTAGGGTTTTCTGGAACGTATTAATAAGCTAGACCCATACTTCGAGTTGTTTCATGCCATAAATAAACGCGAACACTCAAGAAATCCGTTGGGCAGGCGGATTCACATCTCTTACAACCAACACAGTCCTCTGTTCTTGGAGCAGAAGCGATTTGCTTAGCTTTACATCCGTCCCAAGGTATCATTTCTAATACATCGGTTGGGCAGGCTCGCACACATTGAGTACACCCTATACACGTATCATAAATCTTTACTGAATGTGACATTGAATCTATAAATTTTTGAATGTCAGAAATTTTCGATCTAGTAAACTTGTAAATGACTCATATATTTAGACACCAGATGAATCAATAATTTACCAGAAATTTGGAAACAATCTACTTCTGGATCGACTCATGCGATAGAGCCAAGATACTTTGATTTCTTACATTTTCGAAAACATGGATTAGATTTAATGTATGGTCATTTAATTCGAATTTATGAATATTCAAATTTCAATGATTAATACAATACTACTTATTCAACAAATTCGATTGATTGATACGAGTTGATTTTCTGTTACGATAAATTGACGAAACAATAGCCGGTCCAATAGCTGCTTCAGCGGCGGCAATAGCTATAACAAAAATGGAGAAAATATTTCCTTTTAATTGCCGACTATCAAAAAAATCAGAAAATGTTACGAAATTTATATTAACCGCATTCAGTATAAGTTCAAGACACATAAGGGCTCTAACCATATTTCGGCTCGTGATCAATCCATAGATACCGATAGAAAATA